GGAAATGGACGTATTTTTTTCTTTTAATAAATATCTATTTTGTACATTTCAATTTGAATTAGGAACTCCGCGTACAAGTGGTAAGTCATTAACTACATATACACATCCGGTCATATATGTATTACCATTATGTATTACAAATTACAATAAAATTACAATAACGAATACAGAAAGAGGAGTTTTTAAAATGCGAGATCTAAAAACATATCTCTCCGTGGCACCGGTAGTAAGTACTCTATGGTTCGGGTCTTTAGCAGGTTTATTGATAGAGATCAATCGTTTTTTTCCGGATGCGTTGATATTCCCCTTTTTTTCATTCTAGCTATTGATATGGGAAGGGGAAGAAGATTAGAGATACAATCAAATATCTGTAACTAATCCCTACCCCTCCCTTCTTTTTTTCTTTGTTTTTTCTTTTTTTCTTTTTTTACTTATTCTTTCTAAATTTTTTCTTTTTTTACTTATTCTTTCTAAAAAAAAAAAAAAACAAAGAAAAAGCGGTTTCACCCTCAGTGAAACTATGAACTCGGGCTCAGGCTCAAATTAAATTAATAATAGAATGGAAATGCGGTGGTTGGGGCAACAATATCATACAAGATACTTAACTGAAAATGAAATACTGTACGGCAATTAAAAATTATAAATATAGTTAGAAATCATTATATTACTTATTATTTATTACTATATTGATTGCAACAAAATATTTCTTTCATAATTTGATTTCGAGTTACCTGCTTCTATTTTTGTGTCCTTTCTTCTTCCTTGCTTCGGGTCGGAAAATTAAAGAATTGAGTGAATCAAAAACCAAAGGAGGTTCATGGCTAAGGGTAAAGATGTCCGAGTAACGGTTATTTTGGAATGTACCAGTTGTGTTCGAAATCGTGTTAATAAGGAATCAATGGGCATTTCCAGATATATTACTCAAAAGAATCGACACAATACGCCTAGTCGATTGGAATTGAGAAAATTCTGTCCCTGTTGTTACAAACATACGATTCATGGGGAGATAAAGAAATAGATCGAACCGATCGCTCGTGTGTCAGTCTTCCAAGGAAGATGAAAAATTACATATTATATATAACAATATATATATATAATTTATTTGAATTTATTTTTTAATTTATTTAAATATAAACAAATAAATATAAACAAACCAAATCCTATTTCGATCGGATCAAAGATGATGTAGAATTAAGAAATAGGATTGGGATTTTCAGGATAAGGAATAAACAAACCATGGATAAATCCAAGCGAATCTTTCTTAAATCTAAGCGATCTTTTCGTAGGCGTTTGCCTCCGATCCAATCGGGGGATCGAATTGATTATAGAAACATGAGTTTAATTAGTCGATTTATTAGCGAACAAGGAAAAATATTATCTAGACGGGTGAATAGATTGACCTTAAAACAACAACGATTAATTACTATTGCTATAAAACAAGCTCGTATTTTATCTCCGTTACCTTTTCTTAATAATGAGAAACAATTTGAAAGAAGCGAGTCAACCGCTAGAGCTGCTGGTCTTAGAACCAGAAAAAAAATAGGTTGACTCTTCAATTGAATTGAATCAAAATAAAATTCCAATCCAAACTCAAATGCGGATTGACGTTTTTTTTTTTGTTCGAAAAATCGTAAAATCGAAATGTCCTGTCGTAAGAAAAAAAATGGGAGAAGAGGAATAAATATTTTTTATTTAACGTCTTTCTTCATTTTGATGACTTTATCATATTTTATCATACTAATTTCTACTCTACCTTCCCAGAGTTCATTCTCCAGGGAACTCCATTTAAACTATTCCAACGGATTCCTTCCAATCTCTTTATTTTATGATCTCATTGGAAATCATATAAAGACAACTCTTATTTAATATAGCTATTTGTGCAAGTATTTTACGATTAAGAAGTAACTGTCTCTTGTACAGATTGTGTATAAATTTACTATAACTGAAGTATACTTTATTCTCGCGAATTACTGCATTTATCCGAGTGATCCACAACCGACGAAAATCTCTCTTTTGTCTACCTCTATCCCGATGAGCCGAAACCAAAGCTCTTATTTTCTGTTGAGTAATAGTACGAGTAAGTCTTGAATGAGCCCCTCGAAAGGTTGATGCAAATAAACGAATTTTTGTTCTACGTCTTCGAGCTATATACCCTCGTTTAATTCTGGTCATTGAATAAATGAAACTTTGATGAATAACTAATTGATTTCCTTTCTTTCAGTTATTCCCTTCCCGTATCCTAGTCTATTAATAACAAAACGGATTCTTCCAATGTATAAAATTTAAATTCCAATGGCTTTTGCTACTATAACCTTCCCGACCACGATTTTTTTTTTTTTTTTTTTTTCTAGGTGAAATGCCTAGAAAAAAATTGTATTGATATTAGGTATCAAAAACACATAAAACATAAAAGTAGTAAATATAAATGGATATAGTGGGTTCCATCGTTTCTATGGTTACTTCTTAAACGGTGAGGTCCTCTCTATACACCGGAGCCCTTCTTTCATTTAATCAATGTTATTGTTAACTTGTACAGTTCACACTCTTTGGCTCTACCCATAATTATCCAGTACGAGGTCTTTCACAATGAGATCTACTTATACAGTAACGGTATTTAATTATGAAGATTAGCTGAGTAGCTGACCCTGTTAGTCCGTTCTTGCAAGAGTAAGGCATAATTTTTCTGCTTTTTAAAATAGTATTTCCCCTGCTTAATGGATATCATTTGCTATCAATGGAGAATTCTTTCTCATCTTAAATTTAAAACGGAGTTGATTGGATTTGCACCAACGGAAACCATACATTTGATACCACAATAGAAGGATAGATCTTTTTTATTTTTAGATATTGAATGGAGTTCTTCCATTCTAGTCTATTCACTGGTACTGATCGTTGATACTGGATCAATTGTTTTCTTTCTTTTGTCCTAGCCCATGATCTGAACGAGTCGCACATACACCCTAGTACATGTTCCTCGTCGCTGAGGACATCCCCCAAGAGCGGGGGATTTCGTGACATTTCTGATTGGCTGTCTTGTGTTTCTAATAAGTTGTTTAATAGTTGGCATATTGAATCATATACATAATGGGCTGGTTTAGATCGATCTTAACCGGATGATTATGAATTATTTTATTTCTATATTAATAGATTAATGAATAGAATATTAAATCCGGTAAGAAGATAAAATCTCAAATCATCAATTCGTCTGAAATTTTTGTTATTTTTTCTTTTTTATTCAGTCGCTACAAGATCAACAATTCCATGAGCTTGGGCTTCTGTTGCTGACATAAAAACATCTCTTTCCATATCTTCGGATACAACCCATAAGGGTTTGCCTGTCCTTTGTACATAAACCCTTGTGACGGTTTCGCGCAGCTTCAAAAGTTCTTCCGCTTCCAAGATAAATTCTCCCGTCTGTGCCTCATAAAAAGAACTAGCAGGTTGATGGATCATTACCCTGATGATATAACATAATAAATGTTTATTCTATCTCGCATGATGATAAGGTGAAGAGATAAAGAATAATAAAATATATAATTGAACAACCGTACAGGCATCTTTTACGCATTGCATACGGCTCTATAATGGAATTCGTTTTTACCTTACTTAAATATCAAATAAATTAAATATAGGGTCTATCAGACTCGGGTTGGTAAATGGTCCAATAACCACCCTTCTTTTTGTTTTTGGAGTAGTTCAAAAATACTATGATGGCTCCGTTGCTTTATATATTTATTTCGTCTGTTATTTAGCAATCCCAAAGTTTCTTTTTTTTTTTTTTCAAATAAAAAAACAAGATTTTTTTTATTTTCATATTCTTTCATAACCTAAATATTGTTAAGAGCCTCCCGGCGTGAAAACAAAAAAGTTTGTGACGCTGAAATAGGCCTCCCGATAGATTAGATAAAATCGGAAATACCTTTTATCTCATACTACTCTTTCGATACATAATTTAAGGGTTAAAAAAATTTATCATATCGAATTCGAAGTGCCATGCTATTATTACTTAATATTCATATTTCATATAGCGCGAAGGCATAGTCTTCTTTTTTCTCTCAAATCAAATAAAAAACTCATTGGCGCCAAGCGTGAGGGAATGCTAGACGTTTGGTAATTTCTCCTCCGACCAGAATAAAAGATCCCATTGAAGCGGCTAATCCCATGCATATTGTCTGTATATCTGGTCGCACAAATTGCATAGTATCATAAATAGCTACTCCGGGTATTACCCATCCGCCAGGAGAATTTATAAACAAATATAGATCTTTGGTATCATCCTCTATACTGAGATATACCATAAGACCAATAAGTTGATTCGAGATCTCGCTATCAACCCCTTGGCCTAAAAAAAGTAATCTTTCTCGATAAAGTCGGTTGATTGGGATAAAGTTGTATCCCTTAGAAACCGTACATGCACCTTTTGATGCATACGGTTCAACAAAAATAACGAAAAAAAAAAAAAGAATCAATGTGTAGATGTAGATTCTAGCGCTTTCTTTTATTTTATTTTCTTTTTCATACCAGGTATAAAAAGGGGCTTTTCTTTCATTTTTCAAAAAAGATGGGTTTTGGCCTGTTTTGTTTATCTATAAAAAAAAATTACTAAATTTATCTAACTAACTTTTCATTGATGTATTGTTTCATCGAGATACAATCTCAATCGCGATGTAATTTTCTTGTTCCTGAATGGGCTTCTTCAATTTTTTTAGGTTTATGCTCTACTCCGAGTAAAGATCCGCCCGATTTGGATTTGCACATATATGACAAATGCCCCAATACCACGTCCTTTTGCTACGACTTCCTTTTTACAATTTATTTCATGTCTTACAACAGATATTCAATGCATTCATCATATTACTCGATTGATTAACTGTTTGAGATCACTTCTATTATAAATATATAAAGAAATAGAATATGATAGAAATAGTAATCATAAATAGATTTTTTACCGGTTTTTTTCTAAACGGAGCCTGGATACTTCATTTTATTGGCCTAACCAA